TTTTCGACATATTTCACTTTAATTATAATTATGAGAATCAATCCTACCCCTTCTAGTCCTGCGGTTTCCACACAAAACCTAGGGCGTATCGCTCAAATTATTGGCCCAGTACTAGATGTTGTTTTTCCTCCGGGCAAGATGCCTAATATTTATAACGCTTTAGTAGTTAAGGGTCGAGATACTGTCGGTCAGCAAATTAATGTGACTTGTGAAGTACAACAATTATTAGGAAATAATCGAGTTAGAGCTGTAGCTATGAGTGCTACGGATGGATTGACGAGAGGAATGGAAGTAATTGATACGGGAGCTCCTCTAAGCATTCCAGTTGGCGGAGCTACACTCGGACGAATTTTCAACGTTCTTGGGGAACCTGTTGATAATTTAGGTCCTGTAGATACTAGCACAACATCTCCTATTCATAGACCCGCACCCGCCTTTATAGAGTTGGATACAAAATTCTCAATCTTTGAAACAGGAATTAAAGTAGTGGATCTTTTAGCTCCTTATCGCCGTGGAGGAAAAATAGGACTATTTGGGGGAGCTGGAGTAGGTAAAACAGTACTCATCATGGAATTGATCAACAACATTGCCAAAGCTCATGGAGGCGTATCCGTATTTGGCGGAGTAGGCGAACGTACTCGTGAAGGAAATGATCTTTACATAGAAATGAAAGAATCCGGAGTAATTAATGAAAAAAATATTGCAGAATCCAAAGTAGCTCTAGTCTATGGTCAAATGAATGAACCGCCGGGAGCTCGTATGAGAGTTGGGTTGACTGCACTAACCATGGCGGAATATTTCCGGGATGTTAATGAACAAAACGTACTTCTATTCATCGACAATATCTTTCGTTTCGTCCAAGCGGGATCAGAAGTATCTGCCTTATTGGGGAGAATGCCTTCTGCAGTGGGTTATCAACCTACCCTTAGTACAGAAATGGGTTCTTTGCAAGAAAGAATTACTTCTACCAAAAAGGGATCCATAACTTCGATACAAGCCGTTTATGTACCTGCGGACGATTTGACCGACCCTGCTCCTGCCACGACATTTGCACATTTAGATGCTACTACCGTACTATCAAGAGGGTTAGCTGCCAAAGGTATTTATCCTGCAGTGGATCCTTTAGATTCAACGTCAACTATGTTACAACCTCGAATCGTCGGTGAGGAACATTACGAAACTGCGCAAAGAGTTAAGCAAACTTCACAACGTTACAAAGAACTTCAGGACATTATAGCTATTCTTGGGTTGGACGAATTATCCGAAGAAGATCGTTTAACTGTAGCCAGAGCACGAAAAATTGAGCGTTTCTTATCACAACCCTTCTTCGTGGCAGAAGTATTTACTGGTTCTCCAGGAAAATATGTCGGTCTTGCAGAAACAATTAGGGGGTTTCAACTGATCCTTTCCGGAGAATTAGACAGTCTTCCCGAGCAAGCCTTTTATTTGGTGGGTAACATCGATGAAGCTACCGCGAAAGCTATAAACTTAGAAGAGGAGGGCAAATTAAAGAAATGACCTTAAATCTTTGTGTACTGACTCCTAATCGAATTATTTGGGATTCAGAAGTGAAAGAAATCATTTTATCTACTAATAGTGGTCAAATTGGCGTATTACCAAACCACGCCCCCATTGCCACGGCTGTAGATATAGGTCTTTTGAGAATACGCTTTAACAACGACCAATGGTTAACGGTGGCTCTGATGGGTGGTTTTGCTAGAATAGGTAATAATGAAATCACCATTTTAGGAAATGATGCGGAAATAAGTACTGACATTGATCCGCAAGAAGCTCAACAAGCTCTTGAAATAGCTGAAGCTAATTTGAGTGGAGCTGAGGGTAAGAGACAAGCAATTGAAGCGAATCTAGCTCTCAGACGAGCTAGGACACGAGTGGAGGCTGTCAATGTTATTTCCTACTAGTTAAGTCATTAGATCAAAATAAAAAGAATAAGTTTTTTAAAAGTTCTTTATATATACACCACATGTTAATTTTGCTAATTGAACACAATCAAGTCTAATCTGATAAAAAAAAGAAGATGGGTAGAAAAACTTATTAGATATCATTTCATTGACTCCAGTATCTAATAAGTTCTACCTACTATTGGATTTGAACCAATGACTACCGCCGTATGAAAGCAATACTCTAACCACTGAGTTAAGTAGGTCATTTATCACTACAAATAGGAACCCATCACTTCGGGAATTATAGATAGAATAGGATTTCCAAGCAATACTAATTTCTTTCTGTTAAGCTTAAATAAAATAAATAAATCAGAGAGCTATCATGTGGGATTATGAAATATCTATCTTGACAAGAAATTGTCTATATGTTAAGATGTCTATAACAAGGGCTATAGCTCAGTTGGTAGAGCACCTCGTTTACACGTGCGCCAATGCTTTTCAAAGGAGCCAATTATGCAATGAACATAATTGATCGTATTGAAAAATTGATGTCTTACTCCATTCCATAGGTTCGAGGGAACAAGAGAACAATAGCCTGACCTAACAAATATTTGGTTCGGTCCGATTCAGGCGCTAATTAAGTTGCCAAATCAAATAGAACCCACCAGTGATTTGATAGTTGATAAGGTAAATACCCATCCCATTCAATGCTAGGCATAATGAGTATAAGGGACTCAAAAAAACCTCTTTTCGCTCTATGAACTTGAAGGTGTATTAAGTTTCATATTCGACTGTTCCAGCGAGGCGATAGAGATTCTATTTAACTTAGGTTAATCTAGGCCGAAGGCAGACCTAAGTCAACGTAATACTTCCTTGAAACACTTTGGTATTGCTCCTAGATCAGAATACAAATAATGAATCATAGCACATGGAGCCATCTCATTATCTTCCTCTAAAGATAAAATATGGTAGAATAACTGATCTTTACATCAGTTGATGGAAGAGCCCAATGCAACAAAATGCATGTTGGGTCTTTGAAACAGTTCAAATCATTTCGATAATAATAAGTTTGATCCGTTTTACCGAGAAGGTCTACGGTTCGAGTCCGTATAGCCCTATAATCCTAATATATTTTATATTATTTTAGTATAGCTTTCATTTCCTCATAGTTGTGGCCAGGTATCGTAGAAATGAAAGCATTACCAAATCTTCATGTAAATACATAAGATAAGTACAGAAAAAAATTTCAATAGATCTAATCTGTACTTCTCAAATTTCATATAAATTACTCACTCTTTCTCATTAATAATCGTGGATGAATTAAATATTACTTTTTCTCTTTTCCTGTACATGATCAAAGAGTTAGCGACACGCTTTTGTTTTTGTATACCGAATCCCAATCAATTTAGGAAGTGGAAATCATGACATGATTCCGACTAAAAACTTCAACCTGACCCAACGAAATCTAATTCTAAGTAGCATGGGTCTAAGACGTATTCTTTTTTTGGTCTTAGGTCTTGTATTTGTAGCCCCTGTCCTGACTAATCACTAATCTTTTTTTGGCAGAACAAGAGAAACCTTATTGATTGATTCACAAATAATGGAGAGATAATGAATTGGTACTAAAGGATTAACGTTATATTCTATGAGTTGGGGGGGTTTGGGTTGGGGGTTTGATTTGGTCTATTGAATCATTCGATAATATGTAATTCTTTCATTAGAAAATGTAATGTTATGTAAATCTTTTATGATTCCGTCGATTAGATTACTCCACTCTTTGCTATGTTTCATTGTCTAGTATCTAGTATAGGTGTACTGTAAAAGTTTTTTTGTGTCGGAATCTACCCCATTGTTTGGTGTTATCATTATATTAATAATATTAAGTGTTATTGCCATAACAAAACAAACGAGTATTTTGGTTCATTTCAAATCGTAATCTAGTTTATTACTAGAGATTGTTCCAAAATAGAAAGAATCTTTTATTCTAACTCTAATTAAATAACTCCATCCTTCTTATTTATTTCTGATAAGGTGGGATGGTACAGGTTCAAAGTTTCCAATTTTTTTTTTGTTTTTGTAGAGAAAGATATAACTTGTTATATGTCACCTCTCAATTCAACGGATTGAATCAAATTAATTAAGAAAAAAGGAAATGAAATAAATAATTTGAATATACTAATTATAGACTATTTATAGTATTTAATTAATTATTAATTATAGGATATTTATTTAATAATTATTATAATAATTATTATTGGGATATATTAGGTATTAGGATTATAATATAGATAGTAATCATAATAATATATAAATATATATATATATATATTAGGTATATTAGGTATTAGGTATATTAGGTGGGATATTATAAATATTAGGATATATAGGATAATATAGGATATTTTAGTATTTTATTAACTTGTTTTTATAGAATTCTCTTTTTATAGAGGATAGAGAACCCAAGACAAAGTGAGAGAATCTTGTTTTTGTAAGAAGGAGCACCCTATGTCTACACCATATCTAAATAGAATCGAAATAAAAAATGTAAGTGGGATTTTATTAGGTGAATCTTTAAACAAAATATGTCCCACAGAAACTCTAAACTATGCCGTTTGATCAAAATATATTCTTCTTTCGCTAAGAAGTTCTGGATAAATTGACACTTCCGATTCGAATCGAATAATTCAGCATATTCCACATTAATAGGAGTACATTTATGTTTCTGCTTCACGAATATGATATTTTCTGGGCATTTCTGATAATATCAAGCATTATTCCTATCTTGGCATTTGTAATTTCCGGAGTTTTAGCCCCGGTTAGGGAAGGACCGGAGAAACTATCTAGTTATGAATCGGGTATAGAACCCATAGGGGATGCTTGGTTACAATTCCGAATCCGCTATTACATGTTTGCTCTAGTTTTTGTTGTTTTTGATGTTGAAACGGTATTTCTTTATCCATGGGCAATGAGTTTCGATGTATTGGGTGTATCCGTATTTATTGAAGCTTTCATTTTCGTGCTTATCCTAATTGTTGGTTCAGTTTATGCATGGCGAAAAGGAGCATTGGAATGGTCTTAACTAAATATTCATACAAT